ACTCAGAATCAATTGGCAAGAGGTCAACGATTACGTGAGTTGCTTAAACAATCCCAATCAGACCCTCTCACGGTGGAAGAACAGATAGTTACTATTTATACCGGAGCGAATGGATATCTTGATCCGTTAGAAATTGGACAGGTAAAGAAATTTCTCGTTCAGTTACGTACCTACTTAAAAAAGAATAAACCTCAATTCCAAGAAATTATATCTTCTACCAAGACATTTACCGAGGAAGCGGAAGCCCTTTTGAGGGAAGCTATTCAGGAACAGATCGAACTGTTTTTACTTCAGGAACAAACATCAACTTCTCCCTCTTATTCTTAGTACAAGAATACTCATTGAGAAATATTTCTGATTCGAATCATTCGAAAAAGGTTTCTTGGTATAGCCATTTAAAAAAATAGATGGAAAAAAATTGCGTCCAATAGGATTTGAACCTATACCAAAGGTTTAGAAGACCTCTGTCCTATCCATTAGACAATGGACGCTTTTCGTTCCTATTTTCTTCTTTCGTATTCTTCCTTTCTCTTGTTCGGATAAAAAACGATTACACGGAAAATATTTTAGGGAATAAAAAAACAAGGATGCATATCCAAATTGATAATGCATGTATAATAAAGAGCATATATAATAAAGAATATAGAGCGGGTAGCGGGAATCGAACCCGCATCGTTAGCTTGGAAGGCTAGGGGTTATAGTCGACGTTGGTTGATCATTTTTAACGTTTCTAATTCAAAACCGAACATGAAATTTTGGTTTCATTCGGCTCCTTTATAGAAGATCGATGTATTCCCAAAGAGAAAAATTAGATCCATAGCATCTATGTTAGCTTTTCCGCATGAATCCGTCCAAAGCTACTTGCTTTCTAGATGATCCCTCTAGAGGAGGGGGATTATACTAAATCCATTTAGTCTAGTTACTTCGTTCCCTATTTCCACTCGCGGGATCCTGAGGAAAAGAATTAGGTTTCCACCGAGCTGAAACAATATGCTGATGGTTCTAGTAAACCAAAACCTTCGTTTTATAGCTATTTGGCTTCAATTTCCCTTTTACAAAAAAAAATTTAAGATCTATTTACGATTGGAAATAAACTTTTGTATCTTCATCCATAGATCCTTTACTCATACTCATTCAATTGGAAGAGTTAATCCAATTCATAAAAATTATGCTTCGCAACTCCATATCCATAATCCAATCCTTTTTATTCAATTTCTAATTGGCCTTTGGATACAAATCGCGAGAATGTATATTCTTCCTCAAATATGCTATTGAGAGGTAAAGGATTAAACCTATTTAAGAAATAAAGTTTTTGATCGGAATATGAAAAAAAACAGAAATACCCCTTAACTATTTAAGTTTTTGATAGAACGAATCACACTTTTACCACTAAACTATACCCGCTACATATTTATTTATTTATTATTGTATATGTATATGAGTATATGAATGGACCATTTGTCGAACAAAAGAGTGAGGCGCAATCAAGATAGCACCAGAATCGTGAAAATTCTAGTGTTGACGCTTCGTCCCGTGGGGACTTAAGTAGGCGAAGAGTACAAAGCTTACTTAAATAACATAAAATAAAGTTATAGTTATATTATACTTTTCTTTTCGTTTGATACGAAGTCATTACTGACAGTTCCGGTCTGAAAGAATCATTGAAGCTGGATCATAGAAAGGATGAAATCTGCATACATGGTTACTTTTTTTTTCAACTTCTCTTTCAACTGCCAGATCTTACTTATGAATTAAGAATTCGGGTCAATTGGATCTCAATTGTTCAAATAAAGCTCATTTTATCACTGGCCTGGCCCGGCCAGTACTTAAACCAAGCCGGGGGAATAAACCTTTCGTACAAAATAAAAGAAGTAGGGTATTTTCTATTGGGGATATCCGTTTCGAATCATTATCTAAATTGAATTCCTGATCAAATTTCTTCTTAAAAATTTTTCTTATACTTAATAAAAAAGGAAAACGAAGTTTTTTATCAATCTTTACTTCACGTGTCACATCACATAAAAAACTTTCCATTTTTAAATGGGGATGCGGAGAGATGGCTGAGTGGACTAAAGCGGCGGATTGCTAATCCGTTGTACGAGTTTTTTGTACCGAGGGTTCGAATCCCTCTCTCTCCGCTTCTTCTGATTACTTGAGACTTTCGAATTCGAAGGAATTTCGAACCCCTGATTTTCTCATAGGTAAATGTATGGAATACATAAAATCATAAGAAAAAAATTAGAAAAAGCAGGAAAAACGAAAAATGTCTTTTTTTTATTCCTCACGTCCAGGATTACGCCCTGGATCATTAGATAAAAATCCGAAGATGAAGAGAGAAATAAAGAATATCACTACTGTATAAACGAATAGTTTGAGAGTAAGCATTACACAATCTCCAAGATCTTTTTTTTTTTTGAAAAAGGGAATAGATTACTTATTTTTTACCACATACACTATTTTATTTTGACATGACACCCCCCAAAAAATGAAGTGTTTTTTGAAAAGAAAGTCATTTTCACGAATTTCTTTGGAATAAGATTTTGATTCCTTCGTTATCAAAAATTTCTTGTCATACAATTAGGTATTGTAGGCAACCTAATAAAATCTTTGCTCACTGTAAGGTCAGAACGAGGAAATAAGCTGATCAAAATTCATCGCCGCGGTTATTAAATATACAAGAATTTCGATTTTTGAATCGAGGGTTCATAATGTAAGACTTATCTGGTTTTATCAATTTTTCGAATTTTGATTTATCGAATAAATCATGAATTTAGCAGAGTATTAAATCATCGAAAACTTACAGCAGCTTGCCAAACAAAGGCTAAGAGAAAAAAAAGTACAGGTATGACAGGCATAAAATCTACGATTGGATTTAAAAAGGCATAAGCTTCGGGCAATTTGGCGAAGAAAAAACTACTCGAATAAAAGACAGAATTAAGACAGATACAGATTAAACTAAAGATATTAAGCATAACAAAATTTCGTTCTTGTAGATTAGATAATTTTATTCTGATTGAGTTTTTTTTATAAGGGAAAAAAAGACAAGTCAAAAAATCTTTCTTTTTCTTCGAACTCTCCCAAATAAAAATCCTTCCTTCCATTCTCAAATGAGAATACAAGGAATTCCATTTTCATACAATATCTTAACTGAATTCCATGTAATGATCAATGAATTTTTTTGATTCTATATCTACATGTGTTGAATCCTAGCAACAATATATCCCCAATGTATTTATTGGGTTGGGATTGACGAATAACCAATACCAATATTAATGTTTATTAGTGTCGAATAGAAATTCGAAATGGGGCGTGGCCAAGCGGTAAGGCAGCGGGTTTTGGTCCCGTTACTCGGAGGTTCGAATCCTTCCGTCCCAGATCGTTTCTATCAGAAACGAAAGATGGGATCACATTCTACTTGACTTTATGGAATTGATGGAAAAGAAAAATTCTTGAACCTGAAGTAAAACAAAATCTGTATTGTATAAAATCAAAAAGTTTTATTAATAATTGATTTTTTTCCGGGATTGCAAATCTATTAATATTAAAGGTTCTTCTTTTGAGGTTTGTTTATAGTTTATTTGTTCGAGAAAAAAGGATCCTTCATGATTGATCGTCCCGAACAATCTTTTTAAGATGTAAAAAAGTCTTAAGCAAACTTATTTATTCGTCTTTTTTAGAAATATGTATCATTCATATGATAGAATATAGAGTTAAATAAATTGGATCCTTGCTGAGCCTTCCCCGGATAAATACTTATCTATCCATAGATAGATAGATAGAAAGTATGTATTATTATATACCGGTATACACACACCGGTTGAGCCAATGACTATTCATGATTCCATATTGAATCAATTACATACCGGTTTGAAATAAAATTAGAGGAATGTTATGGTAAAACTTCGTTTGAAACGATGTGGTAGAAAGCAACGTGCGACTTGAAGGACATGATCGGCTGTGGATTCTTACATCCACCATTTTCTATAGGAATGAAGATGTTCTTGGCTCGACATAGTTTGTTTTGCTCTGTTAGGAACCTAATTTGTGTTAGGTTGTAAGTAAATAGTACATGATGGAGCTCGAGCGGAAAGGATTGATTCGTTTATCAGGGGGAAGAATCTAGGGTTAGTAACTATCAATAAGTTAGACCAACTTTGTAAGTATATCCTCAATATATAAATCGAAAGGTTAAAAAAATCGAAAAATAAAAGAAGTTTGAAAAAGAAAAAGTAAAATTTTTCAGAATTGGTAAAACTATTTCGATCAAAAGTGTATCACAAGGGAATCCACCGTTCATATTCTATTTCTATAGTATAGAAAAAGATAACAAAAAACAAAAAGGTATGTTGCTGCTCTTTTGAAAGGAGTAAGGATCACCGAAGTAATGTCTAAACCCAATGATTTCACAAAGCAAAGATAATGGATTCCGGAACAAGTAAACACCTATTTTCAATTGTCTCAGCAATTGAATCAGAATGAGGAATAAAAATAGATTCTAGATGAGGCAAACAAAAGAGGTTAGAGACGGCTCAATAAATGTCTAAGGGTTTCCCTTCGAACTCTGTCAGAATTACCCAACTTGAGTTATGAGTACGAATGAGATTTCTTTTTTTCTGTAAGGAAGAATAAAAAAACGACTCAAATCATAGTCTAATTCATGATTTTATGGATCCATTTGCATTATATACATATACAGAAATTTAGAATCCTTTTTTCTCGAGCCGTATGAGGAGAAAACCTCCCATACGTTTCTAGGGGGGGCATTGTTTATTTACATCTATTCCAATGAGCCATCTACCGAATCGTTGCAATTGATGTTCGATCCCGAAGAGAAGGAAGAGATCTTAGAAAAGTAGGTTTTTACGATCCGATAAAGAATCAAACTTATTTAAATGTTCCTGTTATTCTATATTTCCTTGAAAAAGGTGCTCAACCTACGAGAACTGTTTGTGATATTTTAAGGAAGGCAGAATTATTTCAAGAAAGAACTTCGATTCGAGCTAATTCTAATTAAAGTAAAAAAACAAAATTAATAAAAAAAAGGGGGGGGGGGGGGGGTAACTAGTATCCATCTTTGTGTAATTTTTTACACACAATTTGCCTTTTTCTTGCTGTATTCATACTTAATTTTGTTTTTTTCTTGTTTTGCTCGTTGCGGGAATCCGCCAACAAACAAGGGGTTAATCTTGCTTATTGTACCTCTATTGGTTGAATAAACCCGATATTTTTTCTTTACTTTACATCTTTCGTATTTTTTTCATCAAAATTTCTTATTTATGTTGTGCCAATCCAACACAAGTCTTTATTTGATTTACTTAAATTTGTTTTCTTAACATTGGATCCATATTGACAATGGTGCATCGAAGAAATATAATTCGATCGTAGATAAGTAGATCCGTTTATCTCCACCCCATATTGGTTTTTTATTTCCTTCACTTCAGTCAAATGATGGGTTTGCCCCGCCGGATTTACTGGCATACAAGATGTATTTTCTTAACGAAAAAGAAAAGAAAATTGATAAAAAAAATGGTGGTTTGTCACAATTTTGACATCTCTATTGGGAATCAGTTGTTGTTTAATCCGATCTGCCCATTTTGGTATTTTGGTGTTTTTAATTGATCAACAAAAACAAATCTTTCTTTTCGATTTGTTCTAGTTCAATGTTTTGACGGGGTCGCGCAATGCAATTCAATTTATTTTTTTATTTTGACCGTATTTACATATATATCCTATTTATTTTTTTTTATTCGGGTTGCTAACTCAACGGTAGAGTACTCGGCTTTTAAGTGCGACTATGATCTTTTACACATTTGGATGAAGCAACAGATTCGTCCAGACTATTGGTAGAGTCTATAAGACCACGACTGATCCTCAAAGGTAATGAATGGAAAAAACAGCATGTCGTAATATTAATATTATTTATTTAATTTATATTTAATTTTTTAATTAATATTATTTATTTAATTATTTAATATTTAATTTATTATTTAATTAAATATTATTTAATTAAAGTAGAACTTTGAGTTTATCCTTACCGGATCGTTACAATTTTTTTTTTTCACTTCCAAAAATAAAAAAAAAAAATTCACATTTACAGTTGGGTCCAGTGAATAAATGGATAGAGCCCTATGGCTCTAATTCTGGTGAAATAAAAAGCAACGAGCTTTTGTTCTTAATTTGAATGATTACCCGATCTAATTAGACGTTAAAGATAGATTAGTGCCTGATGCGGGAAAGGGTGGGCTCTTCTGTGAGTGGACCATTGATTTTCTTTAATGAATCCTAATTATTCTTTATTATGGATTGGAGACGGATGTGTAGAAGAAACAGTATACTGATAAAGAGAATTTATTCCAAAGTCAAAAGAGCGATCGAGTTGCAAAAATAAAGGATTTTTTACCCTCTTGTAATTATAACGAACATAAACCAATTGGATAGAAAAGGAGAGGAAAAAGATATGTTGATTGGACTCCCCTGTTTCCTTTGTTTGCGGGATATATATATATTTCTTACTGTAATTATATACATAATACATACCCCGTTCTGACCATATTGCACTATGTATCATTTGATAACCTAAAAAATGAAATAGGTCCCGCCTCTGGTTCAAGTAGAAATGTAAATGGAAGAATTACAAGGATATTTAGAAAAAGATAGATCTTGGCAACAACACTTTCTATATCCGCAACACTTTCTATATCCGCTTCTCTTTAAAGAGTATATTTACACATTTGCTCATGATCGTGGTTTAAATAGTTCGATTTTTTACGAATCCACGGAAATTTTTGGTTATGACAATAAATCTAGTTCAGTACTTGTGAAACGCTCAATTATTCGAATGTATCAACAGAATTATTTGATTTATTCGGTTAATGATTCTAACCAAAATCGATTCGTTGGGCACAACAATTTTTTTTATTTTCATTTTTATTCTCAGATGATATTGGAAGGTTTTGCAGTCATTGTGGAAATTCCATTCTTGCTGCGATTAGTATCTTCCCTCGAAGAAAAAAAAATACCAAAATCTCAGAATTTGAATTTACGATCTATTCATTCAATATTTCCCTTTTTGGAGGACAAATTATCGCATTTAAATTATGTGTCAGATATACTAATACCTTATCCCATCCATCTGAAAATATTGGTTCAAATCCTTCAATTCTGGATCCAAGATGTTCCTTCTTTACATTTATTGCGATTCTTTCTTCACGAATATCATAATTGGAATAGTCTTTTTACTCCGAATAATTCTATTTTTCTTTTTTCAAAAGAAAATAAAAGACTATTTCGGTTCCCATATAATTCTTATGTATCTGAATGCGAATTTGTATTAGTTTTTCTTCGTAAACAATCTTCTTATTTACGATTAACATCTTCTGGAGCGTTTCTTGAGCGAACACATTTCTATGGAAAAATAGAACATCTTATAGTAGTAGTAGTGCGCCGTAATTATTTTCAGAAGACCCTATGGTTCTTCAAGGATCCCTTCATGCATTATGT